ATATTCCAAATAATTTTATTCAAATAAAAAAATTTCAAATAGAAATATTTATTTTTATTCATTCAAGAGACCACTTATACGATTATTATTATTTAGTCATTTTAATATAATGAAGATTAGTTCAACTTTATTATTATAATAATATTTTAAAATTATGATATATATCAATAAAGACTCTATTCTCCGTTCAAATCGGATGGAGTTTTTTTATGAAAAACACCAAAAGCCCCTTATCGGATTTGAACCGATGACTTACGCCTTACCATGGCGTTACTCTACCACTGAGTTAAAGGGGCCTTTATTTATATATATTTATTTATATATATTAATAATAATAATATATTCAATTAAATTTAATTGAATATTTATAATATTTAATAGTTAAAAAAAATTCTTGGTTGAGCCCTCTGTTATATACATAGAAAATTTCTCTAAAATATCTATATATACATATATTATAGATATAGAACTTACAGATACATTACTGATACATAAGTAGACTGATAGTAGGTAGCGACTCGTTTCTAAATCGGATATATAGGGTTTGTTTAACTTAAACCTCAATGTTTTTTTTAATATCGACAGCACGTCTTGAACGCATCCGTTGAATTGACTATTATTTCGATTTCCTATTCGAATTTAATCTTTATCTTATATTATAAAAATTCGAACGGATTTTTTGATAGTTTTAGAATTTTTAGATTGAATTTAGATTGAATATTGAATGGTTTGTATTAATTATTAAAAAAATGAAATGACAAAAAAATTGGATGGAATCATGTAAGACAGAAAGACCCCTTGAATCTAATTCTCAATTATTTTTATATTATTAAATTAATATTAATAATTAAAAATAATAATATATATAATATATATTAGATATTCGATTTGATTATATTGACAATTTTAAAAAACTGTTCATACTATGAACATAGTATGATGTCAGTTGAATACTTATGCCCCCATCGTCTAGCGGTTCAGGACATCTCTCTTTCAAGGAGGCAGCGGGGATTCGACTTCCCCTGGGGGTAGGGTATTAAAAACGGAAGTTGATGCTGCATTATGAATAAGCCTAACCAAGAAAGCTAAAATAGAATAGATTCTTCCTGGGTCGATGCCCGAGCGGTTAATGGGGACGGACTGTAAATTCGTTGGCAATATGTCTACGCTGGTTCAAATCCAGCTCGGCCCAAAAGCTCTCTCACTCAATATCAGATGAAGATCTTTGTCCTCCCGAAATAACCGATACGCGGAATAAAAGAGTCAATTCTTCGGTTTTTCATTTGTTTGCTTTATTTTTTTGTTCCAGGAAATCCAAAATTTGATCTAGATTTAGACTCTAGTTTAATTTTAAAACTCAAAAGTATAAGAAAAAAAACCTCTTTTCATTAGGGTTAGTGAAAGATTTTTTCACAATTGATTTATTTTTTTTTAGTTGAACTAAAGAAAATGGACTAGTAATTCGTGTTGTTCTCACTCAAGTACCTATTCATGTTAGAGATCAATATATCACTTCTAACTCCCGTCGACGTTACCCTAATTCGAACTCGAAATTTTATGAATCAAATCATAAAATAAAAAAAGATATTGTATACCTTAGTTCCTTGGGATTGTAGTTCAATTGGTTAGAGCACCGCCCTGTCAAGGCGGAAGCTGCGGGTTCGAGCCCCGTCAGTCCCGACGGATCCAATAGATTTTTTGTATCAGGACTCGTCTTTAAAATGCTTTTATTATTCTTATTTGTAACCAATGGAAGTGTAAAATAAACGTGGTCAGATGAGACTTCGTTAGATGATTGATTGTACAAAGAAAACTTTAGTTTATGGTAAAAAAGAATGATATCTTGATTAAATCACGAATTCTATAATATATTTTTTTATTCAATATGGATAAAAGATTCTCCTATGTTATACTATTCAATTTGCGACGGCGAATTGATATGAGAGTTCATATATTGTTATTCATGATGATATTAATACGATTCAATATCATTAAAATGGAAGATATTCCATTGAATTTACAGGTGACATTTTAATCATCTCTATGGGATTAAATCCCGAGTTATTGCGAACTAAAAAACGATGAAATTATGGAAGTAAATATTCTTGCATTTATTGCTACTGCGCTCTTTATTCTAGTTCCTACTGCTTTTCTACTTATCATTTATGTAAAAACGATCAGCCAAAATGATTAGTTTGACTAAAACTTGACTGTTTCGTTCTTTATTAATGAGTTAAAAATATTCCAATTTCGTTTCTTAACTGAAAAAAAGCAGGTTAGAATCATCACGATTTGATAGCAGTATGGTAGAAAGAAATATATATTTCTTTCTACCATACTATTTATTAGTATTAGAATTCGATTATTCGTTTTTTTATCGGGTATTTTTTTTTTTAGGAAGAGAAAGCAAAACATAAAGAAACGGCCTCTTGTTCCCCGTCGTTCCCATATAATTTGGATCGGAACCGGTTCGGTGAAATTTAAGAAAAAGCCATTTGAAAGAAATTTCCTATTATCTAAAATTACTTTTCAAAAAATAAATCTAACACGGACATTTTTCAAATATCTGTTTGATTTATAATTTATAATAATAATTAGTATCTTTAAAATCATTTTACGGAGAAATCGATAAAACATCTATAAAATAATTGATAAGATTTGATTCCTCAACTAAAAACTCAATTAATTAAAATTAGCTAAGTTAAGTCGTATTTCTATAGTCCACTTCTTCCCCATACGACAAGGGAAAGAGAAAATGTAAAGACTACCATTAAAGCAGCCCAAGCGAGACTTACAATATCCATGTGAATTTTGTCCCCTATTTCTATGAATATGTCGGAATTTTTCCATTATTGTTTACTAATAATAGTCAAATTAATGGTACAGAGTCAAAAAAATTGTCATAATAGTTCTTAATTTAATCAACTACTCCAAAAAATTCAAATACATATAATCCTACATGATTTTGAAGAGTCTATTTCACGGGTTACTGAAAAGAAGTTTTGTCAACCCAATCTTAATTGAATACCTGAGTACTAATAGATGCTTTTGGGTTTGTCTACAAATTATATCCCGTTTTTAGGCAATTACTAACGACTAATCAGTTAGTATATTACTTTGTACCGAATTGGCTCCAATAGGAGTGTAAGGGTTATCAAAACGTCTTTACACTCCTAATGCTTACTACTTACTAAAAAATTTCCTTGAATTCTAGATACAAAGATCTACAGCCCACGTGATGCTTAGAATCACGTACGTATCAAGAGACTTAGGATATTTCCTAGGCGACACCCGGATTTGAACTGGGGAATAAAGGATTTGCAGTCCTCCGCCTTACCACTCGGCCATGCCGCCAAAGAAAATATATATGAAAAGATTACCTTTTGGGGATGGATTAATGACCTTTTTTATTGTACTTGCCTTTTGAACGTATATTTCCTTTCTACTAAAAAAAAACTTTTTTTTATACATATCAAAACTATAGATTTTCAGTCACAAAAGTAACAAGTCATAATAAATTAGAACCATTAACTATTTTTGAATTCATGAACGAGTTTTAGAGTCTGACTTCAAATCATGTTTCCTTAATGATATAAAAAAAATTCAAATGATAAATAAATCATTATTATTGCGTCTTTTCAATAAAAAAAGATTTATTTCTATTTGAATTTTTCTTTTTTTCAATTTCAATTATAACAACAATTATGTATATATGTAAACCCCGGAACCATAGCAGAAATTACACAGACAGTTGAGTATCTTATATACGATATATAGATATCGGGGTACATATTTAAATTGATTATTTACTAACTATAATCTATAATTCGCTTTGCTTTACAATATAAGCTTCTATTACGAATTCTACGAATATAGTCCTAATTTAAATTTATATCTTTTCTCCGCAAATCGGTTTAAAAAAAAACTCTCTATTATATTGTTTTTTATTATTTTTATCTCGGTCAAAGGATCAAATCCTGTGATTCGTTTCTTTTTTAGTATCCAATCGGAGTAATAGACTAATAATCGTAGAAATGGAATTGACTTAAATAAATCGAATTAAGCAGCATAATTTTTTTTAATGTTTTATCAACTTCTTTTCTATTGTATCTGTTTCAAATTTCAATTTTAGTATGAATAGCAAAATTGATGTATTCCTCCATTCATACGTATTTCATATATATGGAATGGATGTAAAATTTTATGTGATTTGGTAAACAGAATAGAAATTCCATCCGAGCTAGATCGATCAATATTATTTAATAACGAGTGATCAAAAACGGGTATTTTTAAACAAATGAGGAATTGGGTTCAAATGTTACGAGAGGTAAATGCACTGATGTCTACAATACCCGGGTTTAATCAGATACAATTTGAAGGGTTTGGTCGGTTCATCGATCAGGGCTTACCGGAAGAGCTTTATAAGTTTCCAAAAATTGAAGATACAGATCAAGAAATTGAATTTCAATTATTTGTGGAAACATATCAATTGGTAGAACCCGTGATAAATGAAAAGGATGCTGTGTATAAATCACTTACATATTCTTCTGAATTATATGTATCCGCAGGATTCATTTGGAAAACCGGCAGGGAGATGCAAGAACAAACCATTTTGATTGGAAGTATTCCGCTAATGAATTCTCTGGGAACTTTTATAGTAAATGGAATATACAGAATTGTGATCAATCAAATATTGCAAAGTCCCGGTATTTATTACCGGTCGGATTTGGACCATAACGGAATTTCGGTCTATACTGGCACCATAATATCAGATTGGGGAGGAAGGTCAGAATTAGAGATTGATAGAAAAGCAAGGATATGGGCTCGTGTAAGTAGGAAACAAAAAATATCTATTCTAGTTCTATCATCAGCTATGGGTTCGAATCTAAAAGAAATTCTGGATAATGTTTGCTATCCGGAAATTTTATTGTCTTTCTTGAATGATAAAGAGAAACAAAATTTTGGGTCAAATAAAAACGCCATTTTGGAGTTTTATCAACAATTTGCTTGTGTAGGGGGGGACCCCGTATTTTCGGAATCTTTATGTAAAGAATTACAAAAAAAATTCTTTCAACAAAAATGCGAATTAGGAAAGATTGGTAGACGAAATATAAACCGTCGACTGAATCTTGATATACCCCAAAACAATACGTTTTTGTTACCGCGTGATATATTAGCAGCTACGGATCATTTGATTGGAATGAAATTTGGAATGGGTACATTTGATGATATGAATCATTTGAAAAATAAACGTATTCGCTCTGTAGCAGATCTTTTACAAGATCAATTCGGATTGGCTATGGTTCGTTTAGAAAATGTGGTTCGAGCAACTATATCTGGAGCAATTCGGCATAAATTAATACCGACTCCACAAAATTTGGTAACTTCAACTCCATTAACAATGACTTATGAATCTTTTTTTGGATTACACCCATTATCTCAAGTTTTGGATCGAACTAATCCATTGACACAAATAGTTCATGGACGAAAATTGAGTTATTTGGGCCCTGGAGGATTGACAGGGCGAACGGCTAGTTTTCGGATACGGGATATCCACCCTAGTCACTACGGGCGTATTTGCCCAATTGACACGTCTGAAGGAATTAATGTTGGACTTATTGGATCTTTAGCAATTCATGCAAGACTTGGTCTTTGGGGGTCTCTAGAAAGTCCTTTTTATAAAATTTCGGAGAGATCGACAGGAGTACAAATGCTTTTTTTATCACCAAGTAAGGATGAATACTTTAGGGTCTCTACAGGAAATTCCTTGGCCCTGAATCAATGTATTCAGGAAGAACAGGTTGTTCCGGCTCGATACCGTCAAGAATTCCTGACTATTGCGTGGGAACAGGTTCATCTTCGAAGTATTTTTCCCTTACAATATTTTTCTATTGGAGCTTCACTCATTCCTTTTATCGAGCACAACGATGCAAATCGAGCTTTAATGAGTTCTAATATGCAACGTCAAGCAGTTCCGCTTTCTAAGTCCGAGAAATGCATTGTTGGAACCGGGTTGGAACGTCAAGCGGCCCTAGATTCAGGGGTTCTCGCTATAGTCGAACATGAGGGAAAGATTATTTATAACAATACTAATAAGATCCTTTTATCAGGTAATGGGGATACTCAAAGCATTCCATTAGTTCTGTACCAACGTTCCAACAAAAATACTTGTATGCACCAAAACCCCCGGATTCCGCGGGGTAAATGCATAAAAAAGGGACAAATTTTAGCGGATGGTGCCGCTACAGTTGGCGGCGAACTAGCTTTGGGAAAAAATGTATTAGTGGCTTATATGCCGTGGGAAGGTTACAATTTTGAAGATGCGGTACTCATTAGTGAGCGTCTTGTTTATGAAGATATTTATACTTCTTTTCACATACGGAAATATGAAATTCAGACTTATGTGACAAGTCAAGGCCCCGAAAGGGTCACAAGTGAAATACCACATTTAGAAGCCCATTTACTTCGCAATTTAGAAAAAAATGGAATTGTGGGGTTGGGATCATGGGTAGAAACAGGTGATATTTTGGTAGGTAAATTAACACCCCAGCTAGCAAAAGAATCTTCGTATGCCCCTGAAGATAGATTATTACGAGCCATACTTGGTATTCAGGTATCCACATCCAAAGAAACTTGTCTAAAACTCCCTATAGGTGGTAGGGGTCGAGTTATTGATGTGAGATGGATCCAGAAAAAAGGGGGCTCTAGTTATAATCCAGAAACAATTCATGTATATATTTTACAGAAACGTGAAATAAAAGTTGGCGATAAAGTAGCCGGAAGACATGGCAATAAAGGTATCATTTCAAAAATTTTGCCTAGACAAGATATGCCTTTTTTGCAAGACGGAAGACCCGTTGATATGGTCTTTAACCCATTAGGAGTACCTTCACGAATGAATGCAGGACAGATATTTGAATGTTCCCTCGGGTTAGCAGGAGGTCTGCTAGATAGACATTATCGAATAACACCTTTTGATGAGAGATATGAACACGAGGCTTCGAGAAAACTAGTGTTTTCTGAATTATATCAAGCCAGTAAACAAACAGCGAAGCCGTGGATATTTGAACCCGAGTATCCAGGAAAGAGTCGAATATTTGATGGAAGAACAGGGGATCTTTTTGAACAACCTGTTATAATAGGAAATCCTTATATATTGAAATTAATTCATCAAGTTGATGACAAAATCCATGGACGTTCTAGTGGACATTATGCACTTGTTACACAACAACCTCTTCGAGGAAGAGCCAAGCAAGGCGGACAGCGCGTAGGAGAAATGGAAGTTTGGGCTCTCGAAGGATTTGGTGTTGCTCATATTTTACAAGAAATGCTTACTTATAAATCGGATCATATTAAAGCTCGTCAGGAAGTACTTGGTACTACGATCGTTGGGGGAACAATCCCTAACCCCGAAGATACTCCAGAATCTTTTCGCCTGCTCGTTCGAGAACTACGATCTTTGGCTCTAGAACTGAATCATTTCCTTGTATCTGAGAAAAC